GGATCCTTGCACAACCATAAGCTGACTTGAAAATCATTAGCAAATAGCTCTACAAGATGTTCTATTTTCTGATAGAAATCTATTCGCTCAATAAAGAGACCATAAGATTTTGACCGTAAATGAGAAGATTGGTTACGTATAAATTTAAAAATCGATTCGCATTCACATACATAAGAATTATATAGGAAAAAAAAGAATCTGAGATTCTTTTTTGAAAAACTAGAAATCGATTTATTGGAGGTAATAAGACTATTACAGTTTGAATAATGATGAAGAACAAGTCGTAATAAATGCAAAGAGGAGGCATCTTTCAACCAGTCACGAAGAATTTGAACCAATATTTCCGGATGAATGGGATAAGGTATTAATACATCTGATACATAATTTAAATGTGAGAAGTTGTCCTCTAAAAAAGGAAATATTGAATGAATTGATTGTAAATTATAAGTATAATATTTTTTTTTCTTTTCTTTAGAATCTTTAAATCGTAGGGGAAATGGAATTTCCAAAACGACCGCAAACCCCTCTGACAGCATTTGAGAATAATAATTCTTGTTGTTCCCAAACAATAAAATTGGATTTGAATTATTAGAAGGAATCAACAAATGATTCTGTTGATACATTCGAAGAATTAAACGTTTTACAACTAGGAAACTATATTTTGTTTGATAACCTACATTTTCAAAAAAAATAAATTTATTGAAACCATGATCATGAGCAAGTGCATAAATATACTCCCGAAAAAGAAGTGGGTATAGGAAATTATATTTCCTAGATCTATGTAATTCTAAATATTTTAAATATTTTTGAAATTCCTCCATTTTAATGTTAATCGAAAACGGAAACAAAAATAAAAGTAGTAATGGATTTCTTTTCGTGTGTTATCAAATGATACATAGTGCGATACAGTGAAAACAAGGTATTTTATTCTAGTTATAATAAAATCATTATAATCAAATGATAATAGATACCTCGGAAAAAAAGTAGACTAAGTAAAAGATTCTCCATCCTTTAGTTTTCCATATCATTTTTTATATTCATTATATTAGAAATAGAAAGGAAAAAGGTTTAGAAATCCTTTATTTTTTGAAACGCAATCGCTCTTTTGATTTTGGAAAAAATATCTTTATCAATATACTGCTTCTTCTACACATTGATTTCTATTCTCTAACGGAGAATAGCTAATAGTTAGGACTCATAAAAAAAAAAAAATAGATAATTCATGGGAAAATCTTTTCCCGGATCAGATACTAATATATTTTTAACGTATAACTAGATCGGGAAATCATTCTCAAATTATGAAAATAAGCTCGTTTCTTTTTATTTTTTTTTTTTCATGTAATACACTCAAAAAGTAGAATCATCAGATTCTATCCATTTATTCGCTCGACCAAATTTTGAACTCATTTTTTTTTAAGAATTCAAAAAAGTTTTGGATCAATTCGGTAAGAATGAAATATTCTTAGAATTGCCCATGAATATGAATACGACATGCTATTTTTTCCATTCATTCCTCTCAGGATCAGTCGTGGTCTTACAAACCTTACCGATGGGTATTGACGAATTTTTGACTTCATACAAATGTGTAAAAGACACTAGCCGCACTTAAAAGCCGAGTACTCTACCGTTGAGTTAGCAACCCTTAAATTATATTTTTAATAATTTTCTTTTTAATATTTTCTAGATTTATTTTATTATTGATATAATTTTATTATTGATCTTATTTTAGTATTTAATATTTCATTATTCATATGAATAATATTCATATTATTTATATATTCAAATTCTATAAATTCTATATTAACTAAAAAAAAAAGGATTCATCGATATATTTATCTACGTTCGGATTATATTTGTTTGATAAGTTGTTGTCAATATAAATTATAAATTGTTTAGAGTTGTTAAAGAATAAAAAAGATTCATTTAAAATAGAGTTATGATTGAATGGAACAAAATAAAAAAAAAAAATTATCCTCTTTTTTTTTTTGATTTTAAATTTTAAAAATATACTAGCCTTTCCTATTCTTATATATGCTATATAATAAGATAAACAATACAACAGTTCGATCAATTTATGTTATTTTGACTATTTTGGATCGTAGTCTTAAACCGGACTGAATTTTTATTTATTTTTTTTATTACATACTCGATACTTGATTCTAATCAACTTCATTCATTAATATGAATCAAACGAACTTCATGTTTTGAATTCATAAATCATAAAGAATTCAATTGAGTATACTCTGGGACGGAAGGATTCGAACCTCCGAATAGCGGGACCAAAACCCGTTGCCTTACCACTTGGCTACGCCCCATTTCTATTTCTATTTAACATGAATCAAAAATATTATTGTTATAGTGTTATAGGTTGTGCGTCAATTCAAGTAAAAATATATACAGAATATATTCTATTTACTATTTATTTTATTGTTAAGTATCAAATTAAATAAAATTTTCAATTTCATTTATTGATCATTCTTTCTAATTTAATTAAGATATTTTATGAAAGTATGATTTAGTCTATTATCTTTTATCTTTTGGTTTTAGAATTCAAAGATTTTGAATTAAGTGATTAAAAACAAAAAAAGAAAATCATATAATATAATCTTATTATCGAATCTTATATTTATATAATTAGAATTCTAATTATCTAATTATTTAGAATTCTTTATTTCGATATATTTATATATATTTATATATTATATAGATATAGATATATATCTCTTTTGATTAAAAAAAACGTAAAATTTCACATTTCACATTAGTATACTCTGCTTAATCTTCTTTCTTTTATGAAACATAATCATTTTTGATAAAATAGATTAAAATAGATTACGTATCCATATAGATTACGTATCCATATAGATTACGTATCCATTAGATTAAATTATAATAATTATTTATTAGATTATTTATTGCAAACTGATCAATATAATTGATAATCTAAACTAAAATCTAAAATCCTAAGATTCATTGTAAATATATTATATATAGAATAGATTCATTTACTCAAATCAAAACAAAAATCAAATTCTCTTCAAGATAAAAATGTTTCTTATGCTTAATATCTTTAGTTTGATCTGTATCTGTTTTAACTCTACCCTTTCTTCAAGTAGTTTGTTCTCGGCAAAATTGCCAGAAGCCTATGCTTTTTTGAGTCCAATTGTAGATTTTATGCCAGTCATTCCTGTGCTCTTTTTGCTCTTAGCCTTTGTTTGGCAAGCTGCTGTCAGTTTTCGATGAAATCTTTAAGACTATACTATAAAAATTGATGATTATTCGTATTCAAGAATAAATTCGAAAAAAAAATGGATTTCATAATATAAGTATTCGAAAGTGAAACCAACGATTCAAACATTGAAATTCTTATGTAATTTTGTAATTTAAAAAAAAAATATATACATTACCTTATTTCATTTTTAATTTATTAATTATAATTATAATTCTCACATTTTTCAATTTTAAGATCCTATTAGAATTTGAATAGGAGTAAACTTTAATTAGAATAAATTCGAGATTTTTGGTAATCAAATATTCAATTATGAATCTTAATTCAAAATGAATTTGTACAGATTCCTTCGTTTCTTTTTCATTTCATAAAAGAAACCACTTCATTTTTTTGTTTTCAAAATAGGATATGTAGTATAAAAAATGGAGAATCTATTTTCTTTTTTTTTTTTTTTTTAATCTTGGAGATTATGTAATGCTTACTCTAAAACTCTTTGTTTACATAGTAGTTATATTCTTTGTTTCTCTCTTCATCTTCGGATTCCTATCTAATGATCCAGGACGTAATCCTGGACGTGAAGAATAAAAAAGAAAGAAGAGTTTTTGTTTTTTTTTTGCTTGATTTTGAAATGATATTAGGTATTTATCTACATTTTACATTTTATTTTGAACTATTTTTTTTTTTTTTAACTTATCAAATCATTTTGATAAAAAATAAATCGAAATCAAATACTGAAGAATAATAATAAACTTCAACGTAAAGAGAGGGAAAAGGAAAGAGAGGGATTCGAACCCTCGGTACGAAAAACTCGTACAACGGATTAGCAATCCGACGCTTTAGTCCACTCAGCCATCTCTCCCAATTCATTTAAAAAATAAAATGAATTTATTACATTACACAATAAAAACCTAAAGATTTAACAAATTATTTTTTTTTTTTTATTTTTTTCATTTCTTTATTATCATATCACATATATAAACTATATACGTAGACAATATACAATCTAAAACTATTATCATACGTTTTCTGATTAATATTCAAGTGAATGCAAGGGAATTTTTTGAAGAAGATATATAAAATAAAATAAATAAATTCAAAATACAATAAAAAAGTATCTGAAAAACATCTTTTTACTTCTTTCATTACGTTAACCATTACGTTCACGTTAAAAAACGTGAAAAAGAAAAGCTCTTCTTTTATTTGAAAAGCCCGGCCTAGTTCATACCTGGCTGGGCCTTTTTTATTCTAATGATATAGTGTAATTTTATGAATTTATTTTATTAAATTATTAAAATGAAGCAAAGCAACATAACATAAATTCTAAAAAGGATGATTTTGGCCCGGCCCTTAAATGTTATATAGAATTCAATGATAAAAATAAAATAGAAATTCTATTTGTTATTCTAATTTTTGAAGACATTTTTGATCAAAATAGAAACAAAAAATTGAACTATGAATTATTGAACAATTCCGTTTTATGTTATTACTTCATAAGGGTTTTGTCGAGATGCATCTGTATTTTCTTTTTAAAAAAAAAAAAAATTTCCTCTTAAAAAAAAAAAAAAAAATCCTCTTTCTTCATCTTAATCCCATATGTAAACGCTTTACAATTGAAAGGATTCTGTTCGTTTCTGATCTTACGTTGATTCTATCCAATTCTCTTGTTCGACAAAAGGTCTATTTAGATACAATAATCTATAAAAGAATCATAAATTAAGCGGGTATAGTTTAGTGGTAAAAGTGTGATTCGTTTGATGAAAACCCTTGATAG